TTTAATTCAATTCCTGAATGAGTCACTATGTGGATAAATATAGATCGAGTCTATGTACATATATTATATACATAAGTACATGCAGTAGACTCATAGTATACGGTGGCTCATTCTTGAATGAGAATTTACCTAGCAAGTCTAGGGTCAAATTCAATGAATTGTTTCAAGATCAACCCCAATTGCTTTTCTTTTATTGAATTGATCCTCGGCAGAACGAAATTCACTCGATTGATACATGTATACCTATCAATTCGATATAGATTCAAGATATTTCATCGAATCATGTAATGAAGAGATTCTCCCGGTCCCTTGAACCAAATTCTTCGAGAAAAAAAGATTTTCAACAACTTCTTGATCCCTATTCCCAGATTTCTCGTTTATTAATTTACTGGCTTAGTGTGAGATAGAGATACCTCATTTTAACAATGACTGAACCAATGAACAAAAGTGGGAGAAATGAAACCGTATTCTTTCTATTTTTTATTTTTTAATTGAATATAGATTTCTATATCGAATAGCGATTAGAATGAATGATTCATGAACATGAATTGACGAATCAAAAAATTCTATGAAATCATAAAAAACAGAAAGATCCCTCGGATCTAATCATACCATTCCATTATATTGACAATTTCAAAAACTGTTCCTACTATGATCTTAGTATGATGGCGGTCGGGCCAGTATGCCCCCATCGTCTAGGGGTTTAGGACATCTCTCTTTCAAGGAGGCAGCGGGGATTCGACTTCCCCTGGGGGTAGGGTACTACGAAAGGAAATTGATCGTGGATTATCAATAAGCCCCAAACGGATTCTATTCTTCCTGGGTCGATGCCCGAGCGGTTAATGGGGACGGACTGTAAATTCGTTGGCAATATGTCTACGCTGGTTCAAATCCAGCTCGGCCCAATAATTCGCCAACCTACCATGACCTGGTATAACTTCCTTGTCCTTCAGAAATACCTGATACGGAGCAATAAAAAAGAATCTAATTTTCTGCTCTATCTCCTATTTCCCCGGGATTGTAGTTCAATTGGTCAGAGCACCGCCCTGTCAAGGCGGAAGCTGCGGGTTCGAGCCCCGTCAGTCCCGACGGATCCAATAAAAAAATTTTCCCTTTTCTGTGAAAGGGGGACGGGGACAGAATAAAATTCCCAATGGCTATTTTTTTTTTCTTTTTTCTTTCGCACTTCTCATCAAAGAAATAGGGAAATTTTCATTACTTTAACTAATACCGATTAGTGGGAGAAAGACATATGTGAATTAGTACAATTATTAATTATTGGTAGCATTCTATTCAGGATTCCAAGAGATATTGGGTCTGGTTTTTCGATTGCTCCCGATCCCCCTAATGGAATAGAGTACCATCTGTTTCTCGGGAGCACATACACAAATGGAATTCGTTTCTTGTACGATACAAGATGAATTTCACATAATTACTCTACCTAATAGAAAACTTTTCTAGATTCAACTATCTCTTTTTCTGGCCCCAATTTTGTGTAACTTCAATTACTAATTTGAATTTAAAAATCTATTTCATTCAAATTGCGCACTGAGCTTTTGATATATGTGCCCCGTACTAATCTAAGAAGGGGGAAGATAAAGATCAAACAAAGATCCCGCCACTCTTACCAAAGGAATCAAGAACTTTTTCCTTCTTATTTTCTTGTTTCTTTGAGAGGTCTTATCTAATAAAGAATAAATAAAATCCGAAAATATTGAATTTTAGTGTTTGTTTTGGTTTGTTACTAATGGAAACGAGAAGATGGTCAGATGATACTTCATCGGATGATTGTATAAGTAAGACGTAGGATAGGTTATAGAAAAGAAAAAAGAATGATAAATAAAAAAATTCTTGATTAGATCAGGAATCCCATTTTTGATTTGGTATGGATAAAAGATTTTCTTATGTTATACTATTCAATTCTCGACGATGAATTGATTTGATAGCTCAGATATTGTTATTCATGATATTGACCCGATTCAATATGATCGAGAGGTAATTCATCCATTGAATTTATTGAATTTACAGGTGACAGGTTTATCATCTCTATGGGATTAGATCCCGAGTTATTGCGAAGTAAAAAAAAACGATGAGATTATGGAAGTAAATATTCTTGCATTTATTGCTACTGCACTGTTCATTCTAGTTCCTACTGCTTTTCTACTTATCATTTACGTAAAAACAGTAAGTCAAAATAATTAATTAATTATTTTGAATAAAACTTGACTTCTGAGTTCTTATCAATGATTGAAGAAAAAAGGGAAAAGGATTCCAATTTCGCGTCTTAAATGAAATGGGCGGACTGGAATTGGCAGTATTCTATGAGATATGAGATCCGATAGTATAATAGTATAGTAGAAATAAATATACGAATATTTATTTCTACTATACTATCTATACTATACTATCTATTAGTGTTATTGTAGTGTATAAAACTGTACTCTATAATAAAAAATAAAATAATGATAGGGGCTTAATATAGATCAATCTAAGATAATCG